GTCGCAAGACCTTCTGAAGCCAGTCCATGATTGGCTTCAGAAGTCTTTGATTGATGTAATTGGCAATGGCGAATACCCCCCTCTTGGTGCCCTGCTCAATCGTCTGACCTAGACGACCAGTTACAGGCGGAATCTCGAGTTGCTCCGGGTGGGGCAGTGATGGACCAATATATTTTTCGTAATAGTCCAGATCAGAGCCCGAGAACATTTTTTTGTTCTTGTCCCCCGCGAAGCGAACCCGAGATGGCCACAATATGCCAGAGGACCACTGTTCACCGTACGAGTGAATAAACTGTACGAGGAACGCATAAGCCTGACATCTCAAACATCAGGCATGGGAAACAGGACTTATAAGGTCCATGAAACTTGGGCCCAAGTTGAGAGGCTCCTGACTTAAGCTTCTCGTTAGCCTGTGACATAGTTGGAACGGTCTTCCAGGTTGGTTCCCACGACATACCTTGGTATAATAGTATGCGTCGAAACCATGGGATGTACCGGGCTAACAAGGGCACCACATTTTCCTTCATCCGCGATATCGTTGAATAGACACGATGCATGTCCTGAACAGGAGTCACAATCGATGAAAATGTTGTCTTATCAATTAGTTTTGCTAGGAGAATGATCCTATACAAAGAGAACAAAGATAAGTAACATTTCACCACCTTCGGATCATCGACCTATAGAAAGGTGGAATGGTCCGCGGGAGCCCCCGACGAGTCAAAGATATAGGAACCGGTAAAAGAGTCGGTTTATTAGGATCCCCGCCATTTCGCATCTTTTGTTTGCCGATGATTCAATATTATTCTGTTCTGTAAGGCTAACAGGGAGGAAGTAAACTGCGTTAAGGATCTTTTTTCCGGGTCAACTTGTGAATTTTTAGAAGAGTTCTTTGTTTTTTAGTGCCAACTGCCCGAATGCTTTGCGTGATTCCCTGGCACTTTCCCTTCCAATTGTGCGGTTTGGCAAATATCTAGGGAGATTTTCCAAACGGACGAAAGATACCAAAAGTGGTGATTTACATGTAGTAATGGAACAGCAAAAAAAGAAGGTAAGTTGAATCAGATGATGAGCCGCATAGTTTTTCCTCTCTAAACCACGAGAAAGTAGACTCGATCGTCTTTCTCTCTCCTCTCTTCGTTCAACCCGTGTGGATCCCTAACTTTCCCAACCTTCGGCTTTTAAAGTCACAACACTGCGCCGAATGAAGGTAGTTTAGTTGCTCGACCATTGGGGAGAGGTTTCGAAGTAATGTCGAATTATGATTGAAACCTAGGTTCCTATTCGGAAAGTAGACTCTGTTCGATAGTTCCCATCTCTCTCTTTTAGTTCTTAATCGAATGTAACCTCTCGCCCCACCTTTCTATCCAAACTTGAGCGACTCGCGTCGTAAAGCTTATGTCTCTCCTTAAAGTACCGTCTTTCGATGCCGATTTTGATGCTCCAGAAGCCATCTATGCTTTGATCAGATGTTAATAGGTATTCCACACATGGCGGGCGGGGTCGTAGTCATAAAAGGAATACTTCAACCAGCTCAATGGAACGCTCCAACTTAGGTCCTTCTCTCCGGTGCCCAAATCGGCTTAATTGAGGGGCTCCGTATCCGTAGCCTCACTTTATGCACGGTTTACTGACCACCTACCTTTGCTTCGGGACACCGGAATGAGAATAGTTCCTTTGTCTTTCGAGTCGAATCAATGAGAACAAACGGCAGCCTCTTAGTAAATGGGGAGTCACACACCTTTCTTTCAGAACCTATGGTACTAAAGGGCGAAGTAGCTCGACGTGAAGAAAGAGACTATGAAAGGGGACGAAGTGATGTCCGGCTCTTCGCTTGCTCGCAACAGATGGCATCTCCCCTTATTGATTCTCGTTTCAAGATGAAAAAGGAAAGACAAGAACCTTTAAAAAGAAGTTCGATTTAATGTCTTTTTGACATTGCATTGGTGCGCCGATCCAATTTCTCTAGGAATTGCTCCGAGAAGGATTCGCCCTCGAATCCAAGCCAAGTCCTCTTCTTCAGCCATGGATGATATGGAAACAAGACCAGTAGTAGTAGACATCTCATTAGATAGCCCCACTTCACTGCTTCGCCTTCGGCCCCTTTTCACACGGCTCGAACACCTTTACTTTCTTCGGTGCCGCCCTTCTTCTCCTGGAGAGAAATAAGCCATTCCAAGCACGACGAGAACAGGATTTTGAACTCAGAAATACCAGAAAACCGGACGGAAACCACCGTGACGGCGGCCCCAGACCAGAACAGAAACCCTTAGTCGCTCACAGGTCGCGTGCAGCGCGTTCTTTTTTTCCTTTTGGCAGTTGAAATCATACTACTTTAAATGGCAAGGGTTGGTAATGACAGAATCGATAGAAGAAAGGTGCCGAGGTCACTAGAAGTATGGTACCGAGGGAGTCGCCTGTTTGCTTTAAGGAGAGGTATTTGTCTTCTTTGTTGGCCTCGGAAGTTCCGCCTCAAGGATTCTCTCTGGATAAGGGCGCATTTGTGTCTCTTATGCGCAGGTCGAATATCGGTTATGAAAGATCGGCCAAGATCTATTATTTGCTTTGCCACACAGCAGACAAGGCTAAGCCGCTAGTAAGACCCGTTCCACTCGTTACACAACCCTATTTTTCATAACCTTCTATTGATAGCTTAGTAGAACTATTGGAGCCAGGCAAGTAAACTACCCTTCGTTTCAGCTACTTCGTTGCCTCGAGACAAAGAAACAGCAAGGCAAACCGCCTACATTGAGACTCAACGTATGATAGCTCTTCTACTCTTTGCTGAAGCTATCGTGTCGTATGGATGGATGGGGTGCGTCTGAGCCTATTTCTTCTCTTCTCTATCATTTTTGGCGGATCCTTTCTATCTTTTTGTTTGCTTTGTCATGCCGTAGTCTTTTAAGATTCAACCTGTCAGAAGAAGGCCAGTTGTACCCCTTATATCAATACCAATAGCAGCAGATGCAGCAAGTGAGACGGGAGGCAGTTCGCTCACCCTACCGACTACGAAAGAAAGAATGCTCCTATTTATAGCTACCCAAAACATAACGCCAAACTCACTTGTTCGTGCCTCTGACCAACCAAACTACTCAGATAGAGCTGGGCTCATTCAGTGGATTTACTTTAGAAAGCCTTGCCAGGCGCTTTAATGCCCCATGTTCTAACCAGGATAGAAAGATAAGGACATCTCAGACCAATTAAACGAATTCCGATTTTTTAGTGTACCGATGGCATGAGAATGAGAAACTGGATGATCCAACTACGGGAAATTCTGTTATTGCTTTCACTGCCTGACTAATACGGATAGGTTCCTCTGCTGGTCTCTATTTTTGGCAAGAAGCTAAGCTGGCCTCCAATTTAGCTGGATTCGCTCACCCTTGCATTAGAACAACTCAGGAGATGTAAAGACTTCCTAACAATTCTCAGCTTCCTGGAAAAGACTACTAAACTTCGACGGTGGCCGAGGCTACGTTCTTTCTTGATCTATCTTTCCTATTATGGATCTTTGTGGGATAGCCCGGCAAAGCGGGTGAAAGGGGGAATTCTGGTTCTTGCACGGGACTTTCTTTCTCCTACGAATCAAGAAGAGTCCTAGACATAGGATATTCTAGTTTTTTTTTGCATGGTCATTTAATTTCTCATAAGGTCTTGGGGAAGCAGTGGAGGGCTGTTAGGGCTGCGAGATCTGGACCTTTGATCTCACACCTTTTCTTTGCAGATGATCTTATTGGGAGGCTTCTAAGCAACAAGCTTCCATCATGAAAAATTGCCTTGATGAATTTTGTAAAGCCTCTGGTCAACAGGTAAACTTTGATAAGTCTAGCCTTTATTGTTCTCCAAATACGGATGATGGTCTTGCTATTGAAATCCGCAATATATGTGGCTCTCCCTTGACTTCTCATTCCTTAGAGTTCCTCTGGTACAATCCAGAGTCACCAAAGCGGGCAGTTGTGGACAAAGTTCAAGCCACTTGGAAAAGTCAGCTCTTATCTATGGCAGGTGGATTGACCTTGATTCAAGCTGTGACATCCGCAGTACCTATCTACACCATGCAGACTGCTAAGCTTCCTGTGGGAACTTGTGAGGACATTAATAAAATCAATAGAAAGGGGGCACTCAATCTAAACCTCATTTGGTTAGATGGGACAAAGTTTGTAGACCTAAGCAGTTTGGGGTCCTGGGATTAAAAAAGCTAGTCACATGAATCAAGCTCTTTTAGCTAAAGCTAGTTGGAGGATCACAAATCAGGACCAAGGGCTTTGGGCAGGAAAAAGGACTTTTTCGGGACTTGCAGCTTTGATCCTAATGCTGAGTTTCCTTCTGCTTCTTCCAGTACCTGGAAAAGTATTCTCTATGGTTCTGAGGTCTTGCAGCAGGGTTTTTTTTGGAGGGTTGGAAATGGTAGAAGTCTCAGATTTTTTACTTTTTCTGGGTTGGCAGCAGGCTTCTTTTGGAGTTGAATACTATTCCCACTGATTTTTTCAATATGGATGAGTTAGTGGCTGATTATCTCATTGAGGGTCAATGGAATCTTGATAAGCTTAGAGAGGTTGTGAGTACTGATGTGCTATCTCTGATCATGAATACTCCTACAGGTTTTGGAAATGAAATGCAGGATACTTTTTTTTTGGCCCTTCTCCTAATGGCCTTTTTTCTGTCAAGTCTGCCTTCAATTTGTGCATTGATTCTGGTTCCCTATATTTTTATTTTTATAAATGGAGTTTCATTTGGAAGTTAAGAATCCCTCTCTCTACGGTCGAGCTATTTCATCCCTTACTCTAACAAGTAAGCAAGTAAACTCCCACCTCAACGAACTCGTGTGGACACTCCTCAGCCCTCAAATACACATTAAGATGTTGACCCGTTTTTCTTTTCTTTGCTGATTCCTCTCAATGAAATTTGCCATGTTGCACTAAGTTACTTACGGATGTATGCATGCAATCCGGGAAGACTTTGGGGTGAACACCCATCCGAACAAGTAGGGTCAATAGTTCAGCATTTAGGCCGTAACATTTAGCGACAAAAAAATCTTTAACCCAACAAGTGCTCTCCGAACCAAGCTAGATAGTCTCCTATCACTAGGCTCACCAACCAACCTGGACTTTGATTCTGATTATTCCTACCAGGATTGTTTCCGGCCATGAGTTCCCATATGACATGACATGAGCGCTCTTGCGTGGGCTGGGCAAATCTTTGAGAAGCTACCTTTCTTACTTAGTGCTTGCGCTAAGGCAATGCAATTGAACCCATTTTTTGGTTTAAGGGCTGCTCGCCCTACCGAAGTACCAAAGGCTTTCGAGGCCCCGACCTAAAAAAAGGCTTTCAGTAGCGCCCTTAGAATCTAAGCCTTTTGAAGCGCCAGTAGTTGTAGCTGTGGGTAGGTAGAACTTTCGTTCTTATCGCTCTGGGTTTCGATCTATATGACCTCCGGGCGGTACAAAGTACACCTCTTCCGTAGAGGCAGGTAGTAACCTAACCTTTAAGAGTCTGTTCAAGGTAGCTTGGAAAAAAGTACTGCCCTTTTCCTTCGCTACTAGTAGAGTCAGCGACTTCTATTAGCGCCGGACCTTGAGTCGAATTGATCGTGTCATGTGCAACGTCCATCAATGATGGTTCATTAATGTCCATCGATTTAGACTCCTTCCCCTTTCCCAACTACGAATAAGATCGAGAGGAGCCCGAGAGCCCCAAAACCAAGAAGGGAAACGGAAGCCTTTCGATTCACTCCCCACTCTCTCTTAAATAAAGCTCGCCCTCGGGCCCTGGGCAGGTCGCCGGGTCTTTCCCTGTTGTTCTGTTACCGCCACGAGAAAGACGCACAGAAGAGGTACGCCCAGCGCGCGGAGGATCCGTTGAGAGGGTAGGGAACTGTATGATCTTTTCCCCTATTGTATTGAATCAATAAAAAAAGAGGTCAGTGCTACGGCCCCCTATTCTTTGATCCAATATTGACCGGGGACGAGTCCCGACTTACATAGGTCCTTAGCGCAAGCACGGAGTAAGCAAGCTACCTTGCTTTGACCTCCCGTAGTGGTCCTTGCTTTTAATAAAGTGGAGCGGGGAAAATTTCTCGTACTTGCTCAGTGTGCTCCCCTTTCGTCGAGTGCCCCGCCCGGTTCACTGGGCTGTTGGCCTACCAAGCACTTGCCCGCTGCTCCTGCCGCCCGGCGGAGCGCTCGTTCTCCTTACTGTTCTCTCCGCTGGGGCCCCCCCTCCCATTGCTCGAGCCATAAGCTATGGCAGCTCCAGCTCGCAACCACGGGGGCCCGCCCCGCGAGGCCGGGGTGGGCTCAGCGGTCAGGTTAGCCCTCATTCGAATGGGTCTTTCACTTTTGCCAGATCTAGAGAGATACTACGAGTCCTCCGTCCCAGATTCCATCGCCGCGGCCATCTGGTTCACCGGTACTACCAAAAAGTCTCATGCTTATGTTACTGTTATTGATGTATTATCTTGGACCACGAAGACCCCGGTCGTGCTTCTGGTTTCCATTCCCATCATCATATTGATGATAAATCTCCTCGTGCTCTGCCATAAGAACTTGGAGTCCGTATCATGGTGAAGGTAAGGTAACGCTGTGATTCTTGCTCAAAAAACAGACCGAACGCGTTCAAGTTATTGGCTCGTCCAACCCGGCAGCATTCATGAATCGCTCGTTCAACTGTCCCTCGGAGACACGGGCGAGAAGTACCATGCATGGTTGCCCCCCGTCCTTTCTTTATCTCGGTCCCAAGATACGGCTCAGCCAAAAAACGTGAGCGCCCCTGCGCGAGCCTTATTTTATTAGTAAAGTCAAGCTTTGGCTCCCTAAAGACTAAACTAAAGAAATGGATCAAAAAAAAGGGGGGACTTCTGCAACGGGCTATGCCACCCAAACCAACTGAGAGAAGTCGCATCCGTCCCATCGCAAGCACCAACAATGTCATGATCACATTGGTTTACCCTTTTTTCTTTGGTAGTTCAACGTACGGTCGCCCCTCCAACAAGAAAAGGTATAAATATGGAAACTTCTCTGCCATTTGGATCGGAGAATTTATGGAGGAAATCGGGTTTTAAATTTCCAGAAACCAAACGATTATATAGCCAAAGGGAATACGCCGCGCCTAAAATCATCCCAAGCGCAGCTAATGTGGCTACTAAGCTATTTCTTTGGAAAGCTCCTACTAAGATGGGAAATTCCCCGATAAAGCTGCTAGTACCAGGTGAACTCATATTGGCCAAAGTGGAAGAGAAGGAAATGGTAGAGAGATTCGGCATGGTGCTCACTGAACCTCCGTAATATCTAACAAGTCGAGTCTTATGTCGGTCATATAGAACACCAACACATAGAAAAAGGGCTGAAGGAACCAGTCCATGACTTAACATCGGTAGAATGCTACCTCCAATTCCCTGTATGTTCGATAGAGCCAAAGATCCCCCCCACTGATCGGAGTACGCCGATTACCCCCCGAACCGTACAAGATAGTTACCACCTATCATACGGCTTTCTAACTTCACTTCTTTTTCTAGTCGTTCCGCTCTGTCGATCGATAGTAGTATAAGAGATCTGTAACTCCCCGAAATTTATTAAAGAATGGTTCCTGCTTCCTACCCATAGTTAGCATGTATCTCCCCGGTCATACTTGAGTATCACACCGTAGACCCCCACCCCAACTCTATCTTCCTTATCAGTGAACCGGAAATAGTGCATAGGTACTCTTCAATGCAGCGTGGACGAGACGACGTGACATACTACGATCGCGTATAGAAGTGCTGCCCTTCGGCTCGGCAATATGGAACCTCTCAACAGCTCCCGTTCCTTTATGAGGTCCTATTGGGATAGGTAGGCCCAATCCTTTCCCCCCCTCCCTCCATAAGACCCTCTTTCTCTTTCCCGAGGGGGAAAGAGAAAGAAGAGAAGAAAGAAAGGAGTGATTCTCTTCTCTTCTTTCATGTGAACGGCCCTTTCTTGTATCGAAAGGTTTTTCGTGCTATACACCACGTTGAGAAAGACCAGCCTCCTATGTACCTTACCATTTTTTTTCCTCGAAAGGGGGTCCTCCTTATGATGCTAAGGACGGCTGTCCGAAGTGCAATGGGTAAACTCGGACTCGGATAAATTCGGATTGTGCGCGCCGGGCCCTTTGGGTGTCATATTTTGGCCGAGTTTACCGTACCTCCGGCCCCTTATGTTACGCGACCGTAATATTTTGTTATGTTCCACCGCTGTTACGCCAGAAATAAAAGGTTCCACACGAGCTCCCGTTCTGCGGCGTGGCGGCAGGACCGATAGGGGATTGGCTCCGGGTGTAGATAGGGTAAAATCTGCAGGGGTCACGCAAATACATAGGCCCCTTCCCTTCCCGGATGAATGGGGTGGTTTAGAAGGCGCTTCCGATCTACGGTCCCTCGGCGCGAGGGGTTAGGCAGGTAGTATGGGCCCTCTGACTTCCAGCTATGCGCTGTGCGGCTCCCGCGAAGCGAATGAAGGGAAGCTCGAAGAGCTTACGGGTGAGCTTACGCTTACTCTCAGCCTCTTTGATTGATAGGCGGGCGGCCTAAGCCCCCTACTTAAGATTACATTCAAACGGGAAATTTTATGTTGTCGTGACGCTTTTGTTAGGCCGACTACTCTACTATAGGCGACTTCTAGCTTCTATAGTGGCCCTTCCATTTTTATGTAGTTATAGTTTGTATTAGTGCCGAATGAACATATCAAACAAAGCCGAGCAGTATAAGCCCTTCTCCGGCCTGGGAAAAGCAACGAACTCTAGAAGCTAGGGCTTTGGACACGAATACTATTCCGTTCTCCGCGGAAACCCGCCTTAGAAGATTGAACGTCGACTTATCTTATTGCCGTTCAATCTAAGACAGCGCCGATAGCTTGTAGTGAACAGCCCCCTTATGAAACCAACCGAAAGCAGCCTTTGCGACTTAAGTACTTAAGGTTTGGACCCCTTGCAACTATGATAGAAAGCCGTTTGCGTGTCCTTTGGACCCTTCGCCCTTAGTTTTGAATCAAAGTCGGTCGCGACTGTTGTATTTCAGTCGGTCGGGTGGCTTATACGACAGCTCCGCTTCCTCGTCTTGCTTCTGGCAAAGCTTCGACTTTGCTTGCTTCTCTCGCGCTTGCTTGCGCGAAGGCTTAAAGTCCTTTTCGCTAGGTCCAAAAGCTTCCGTCAAAGCGAAAGATCTGATCCAACAGAAATCCCGCATATTGAGCGCAGCTGATATGCGGCTACAGCTAGGCGATCATGCCATAAAAAAATTTAATATGTATAAAGGGATCCCCTAGATATACAGACAGAATAGATATTCATGGATAGACAGACATTCCATTAATTCTGAGTTTTGGGGCTCGTCGATCCAAATGAATCATTCTTCTGGTCTCTATTCGCCCCCCGCCCCGAAACTGACCCGCAGCACAGCGCCCATTCGCTTCGCGCGCGGGAAGGCAACGAAGTTCAGTTCATGAGACCGCGGCGGAGTGGAGCAGCCGCGATACGAAGTTCCTTACCTTAGCTGGATCTCGCTGGTGCCACCTAAAGGGTAGGTAGGCGACGGATGTGTGACGTTTGGAGTTGTCGTTCGTGCACCTGTCCCCAATGGAAGAATGAGTGATCCGTTCCCCTGCGGATCATGGCTTTCCCACTTGGTCCCCGATGGCCAGCGGGGGATTCGGTATAGCAACTCACGTTCGTTTGCGCTGCGCGTTCCCGCTGGACTGGACACGTGTTAGCTGTAGGAAGTATGGTTCCGAAAGTGACTTCGGTTTGCCAGTTCAGGCTCAACTCCTCGCTTTACGTTAGCGGACCTACAGGTCGGGTCGGGGCTCTGCGCTCTTTCTTTCTGTGTGGGACGATGCCGGGGAGAGAAGGGAATGCGTCGAGGCGGCGAACAACAACACAACTACATTTTGGCTTTTCCCTCCCGATGGATAAGAGAACTGACTGAGCTGGCCTAAAAAGCGCTTGGGCGTTCTACGTACGATGTAGTAGACTCCATCAGATACATATCTATTTC